CGATCGGGAGGGGCTAATTCAAAACCCTCTGGTAAAATAAGAACAGCCCCTACATTTAAAGTCCCTTTTTTACCATTAGCAAGAACTTGTTTCAGTTGCATATCATAAGGAATTCGAACAACTGCTTCAAATACAGTATCGGGAAGTACCGTTTGCGGAACCTCAATATCCACTGGTTTATTAGCTAAATGGCAATTGGCGCATACAATACGTCCAGTCGCTTCTCGTGGATTTTCATAGCCCTTCTGTGCAAAAATGGGATATGCATTTGAAATGGATGCACGAGTTATGATATATATCATGAGCGATACGGAAATAGATCGAGTAATCTGTTCCTTTATCCAAGAAAAATTATTTCTAGTTTGCATGGTCCAACCATTGATCCCGAAAATTTCTACAATAAATTGGGGTAGGTCACTAATGGAGTTTCCTATCCACGATTCTGTTATTTACTGGAATAATTTGACTGGATTAATATATTAATATATAGGAGGAATCTCCGGGATGGGTAGAAAGATAAGATAAAGAGTAAGTACGATTTTCAATGCTTTGCTTATGTACAACTGCAAAGTAAGAAACATTCTAATTGGATTAGGTAGATAATTTTTCAGTCATTCATTGAATGATAAATCACTACAAGTGACGGAGATACGCGATTTAAATAACGGAAAATCCAATATTTGAAAATTGTATCTAGAATGACTGGAAAAGTGGAAACAAGGCCAGATATAATTTGCTCATTATGAACAAATCCAAAATCCTTGTAGACAAAGCCAATCATCAGTTCCCAACCATGGGGCGAATGAAATCCGATACATAAATCAGTTAATAAAAGAAGAGAAAAAGCTTTTATTGTGTCACTTAAATTATATAAGAATTCCTGAGCCCAAGAGTTAAGAATAACAAGTTCTTTATTACCCAAAAGAGAATAACCACTTAGAATAATGAAACAAATTAGATTTGTCGAGAAGTGCAAAATCGTATGAATACGACCCTCGTTGTGTATCTTGATTAATTGGATTGTTTCTTTGTGAATTCCTATACGAAGGTTTTGTAGATGTGTCTCCGAGTATTCCTTAATAATTTCCTCTAAGAAGAGGAGTTCCTCTAATTCTATGAATTTTTCTAGAATACTCTTTTCTTCAATATCATTCAAAAAAGGTTCGGATTGCCTAGTATTCCACCAATTAGTAACCCAGGATTCCATACTTTTTTGAAATGAGAGAGAAATCCACCAGGGCAAAAATACTATAGATGCAAGATATAAAAGAGGAGTGAATGCTTTCTTTTTTTCCATTTTTTCATCTCTGAATTGTTAATGAACCCATCGCATTCGTCGACTCTATGTACTCTAATATTTCTCTTACGCGTCAGTTCTATTACAAGTTATCGAACCTATGAATCTAGAAAAAAAATAAAGAAATAGACGAAAAATTGGAATGGATAAAAAATCAAAAAATATTGTTTCCCAATATTTCAATTGGTCAAATTTGAAGTACATATCTCCTTTCGATGAATGCCCGGAAAAATTGAAATAATAAATATGAATATTATTCAGATTTTGATTTTGAGACGAAAGAACTCCTTTTCTATCATTATATAAAAATCTATAATATTTCGAAAAATTTTGAACTTACTATGAGTAGTCAGGGAGAGAATAATTGAGGGAAATTTCTGAAGAATATTGTGAAAAATGAATGTCAAAAAACGACAGAAATTCGCTAGTTATGTTATCATTATAAGAGATTCAATTTATTGGTCATTAAGGAGCACAAAAAGTATAAAAAGAAGCTTCGAAAAAATTACAAGATATGATCTCTAAAGTCTCAATTCCAACAAATTAAAAAGGGGGGGAATTTACTTATTTCTAAATGGTTGATTATGAGATATTTCGAGTTGTTTCTTATTTTTTTATTGAATTGAGTTTTATATATTTCGATACATATAAAAGATCCCCAAAATAGTTTTTTTATACTTGTTCCATATATGTCTGCTTTGACTCGAATGAATGTTCTGAATAAACCTCAATTAAGTTATGTTATGGAAAAAGAGAATTCTTTTGTTTTTGTCCTCCTGCTGAGAAAGCATTCATTTCTCGGCTCATTTCTTAAAATACTTCAATGGGTACACGCAAGAAATAGGCCAATTCAGCAGCTTTTTGTTCCATTTCGCGTGGAGTAAAATTCTCATCAGTACGAGTCAATGGAATGGCTCCCTGGCCTCTGATATCCATATAAAGGACACGACGAGCATAAATACCTTCTTTAACTTCTATTCTGACGGACTGAATATCTTTTATAAGAAATCGGAGAAAGACCCGACGATTTTTTCCAGGAAATCCCCAACGAAAGATACACACTATTCCGTCTTTTCTATCAAATCGATCATAACCACTACCTACATTCCACGAAATTGTGCACCACAAATAGGAGCTAATAAAAAGACCCGCGATCCCATAGAAAGACATCACAATTCCTTGTGGAAAAAAAACTATTTCCTGAGACGGAAATAAAGATATCAAATTTCTACCAAGATAACTCGAGGTTCCAACCAACAAGAATCCTAATGAACCTAAAAAAAGGATAACAGCCCAGCAGAAATTACTTGTTTTTCGAGCCCCCGTTATAGGTTCTATCCATATATGTTCTGATCGACAACTCATACTTGATCCAGTTAATTTTTTTTTGAATTGAGAGAATATCGCAAATGAATTTGACTTTATGACTTTAGTCCTTTTGTTTCCGAAGTAACTCGCATCAACTAGCACTAGTTTGATGTGATCCTTTAGGAGTAATTCATTAAATTCGTTAGATCTAAACTAATAACATACCCTTCGTATGATCTCACTAAAGATAGCCAAATAGATATAGATAGACCAACTTGACAGTTCAGTTATCCGTCGATTCGGTTCTATTTTACAATAGCTAGAATCCATTGACCGTTATAGGATAGCATTTTCCGGAGACATAAGAGTTTTTCGGCCGAAGCCGCTTATACCATATTTTGCTAAATGGATATCTGTGTTATGATACAAGCGTCAGTTAAAAAAAAAAATAGATCGGATTTTGTGCCGTGGGCTCTAAACAATCTTGTTTTTTTGAACATGAAGAAATAAAGAAGCCATTGCGATTGCCGGAAATACTAGGCCTACTAAAGGCACCAAAACAGAGGGAAAGTTAAGAGTTGTCATAGAATGGGTACCTCGATTTACTATTTGTACCTGTTATTATTATTTATATTTTATATTTATAATATAAAGATATCTTATTATATATAAAGATATCTTATTATAATTTGATAATTCTAAATTGGAATTATTATTATTACTTAATATCTATTAAGTATAAATAATATCTATTAAGTATAAATCTAAGTATCTATCTAAGTGAGTATATAATGTAGTTTTTCATCTTTCTACATGAAAAATTTGAAAGGATATGGATGAGATATTATTTTCTTCATTTTTTGCTCTTGTCTTCAAATTGCATTTACTAAGCAAAAAGGTTCTTAAAAATTAATTAGATTATATTTATATTGAATATATTGTTGAATATATTGAAGGGTTTGTTAGAATCCCATCCAGCAGGGATTATTAGTCAAAATAGGATTATCGTAAGATATAGAAAAATAAAAAATTATATATTTTATAGATTTTCATTATATATGACGAGAAGAGTAGATTTTTTTGATTTGCCTAATTTCACGAAAATAAGAATTTCATCGTTTATCTTGTTAATAGAGGCTTCTTGATCAATAATCAGGAATATAGAAAAGGGGGCGGATTTTCTGTGACTTTTGATTCTTTATATAATTAGATCTTATGTCAACAAAGAAAAGAAAACCCCATTCGTCTACTTTTGACTTGGATTCCAATAAACTAATTACTTGTTTGCTCAAAATAATTGAACTTCATGTTCTAATTTTGATTCAAAGGAAAGAAAGTGTGGAGTTGAAATAGCTCACTCAGAACGCTTTTTAAAGGATTACGTGGTACGATTAGATCGAATAAGCCCTTCTGGAATAAATACTCAGCCGCTTGTGAACCCTCGGGTACTGTTTTATTCAATGTTTGTTCAATTACCCTTTTACCCGCAAAGGCAATGTAGGCATTGGGTTCGGCAATAATGATATCCCCCAACATACCAAAACTAGCCGTCACCCCACCGGTAGTAGGAGATGTAAGAATTGGTACATAGAATAACTTTTTATTTGATTGATAATCAGATAAAGCAGAAGATATTTTAGCCATTTGCATCAAGCTCAAACTTCCTTCTTGCATGCGTGCCCCTCCGGAAGCACACACTATAATAAGAGGTAGAAATTCTTTAGTGGCGTATTCAATCAAACGGGTAATTTTCTCTCCGACTACGGATCCCATACTACCCCCCATAAACTCAAAATCCATAACCCCAATTGCTACGGTAATACCGTTTAGTTGCCCTCTGCCTGTTTGAACAGCCTCGGTTAATCCTGTCTTTCTTTGATAAGAATCGATACGATTTTTATAAGGCTCCTCCTCCGAATGAAATTCAATGGGATCCAGAGAGACCATGTCTTCATCCATAGGCTCCCAAGTGCCCGGATCGATCAAAAGGTCGATTCTATCTGAACTACTCATTTTTAAATGATATCCACATTGTTCACAAAGATGCATTTTTGATTTAAAAAATTTCTTATAATTTAATCCATAACAATTTTCGCATTGAACCCACAAATGCCGGTATTCTTGAGTTACACCCAGATTAGTAGAACTTTCTGGTATAGTTTGATCACTCATTCTGGTATCCTCGCTACTATTTCCACTTTTACCACAAATGGAACTAGAAATGTAATTGTTACTGGAATTGTCACTACCACTTACAATGTAGCTATCAATACAGATTTGGGACTGAAGATAACCGTCAATGCAACTATTAATGTGATTATTCCAAGTATACTGAGTATTATCCATGTAACGATCGTGGTCGGGATTCTTACTCTTAGATCCATTATTCAGATAA